GTTTATTTCTACACACGTCTTTTTTTAGGAGGCCTACAGCCATTATGTGGCATAGGGGTTACATCCCGTACGAAAGTTAATAGTATACCACTTCTACGAATAGCTCGTAATGCTGCGTCTCTTCCGAGACCGGGACCCTTTATCATGACTTCCGCTCGTTGCATACCTTGATCCACTACTGTACGAATAGCGTTTCCTGCTGCAGTTTGAGCAGCAAAAGGTGTCCCTCTTCTTGTACCCCTGAACCCACAAGTACCGGCAGAGGACCAAGAAACTACCCGACCCCGTACATCTGTAACAGTCACAATGGTATTATTGAAACTTGCTTGAACATGAATAACCCCTTTTGGTATTCTACGTGCATTCTTACGTGAACCAATACGTGCATTTCTACGTGAACCAATTCTTGGTATAGCTTTTGCCATATTTTATCATCTCATAAATATGAGTCAGAGATATATGGATATATCCATTTCATGTCAAAACAGATCCTTTATGTTTATTTGTACATCGGGTCTTTTAGAGAGTCTCTTTTAGAAAGATTATCCTTGTCTTTGTTTATGTCTTGGGTTAGAACAAATTACTATAATTCGTCCCCGCCTACGGATTAGTCGACATTTTTCACAAATTTTACGAACAGAAGCCCTTATTTTCATATTTGCCATTCCTTGCCTTAATTCTGAATCTACTTCTTGGAAGAAAATAAGTTTCTTAAAATTTTGAATCTCGAATTGTATTCCTACGGAAGGGGATGTTGAAGTTGAAAAACCCCCTAATCCTTCGAATCCTTGTTGCGGAGTCGATAAATTATACGCCCTCTGGTTGAATCATAACGACTGACTTCAATTTTGACTCTATCTCCTGGCAGTATCCGTATAAAACTACGTCGGATCTTGCCTGAAACATAACCTAGAATCAGATCCTCATTATCTAAACGAACCCGGAACATACCATTGGGAAGCGATTCAGTAATTAAACCTTCATGAATCCATTTTTGTTCTTTCATTCCAGGTAAAACCTCCTTGAAGTATCAACTAATGGAGGAGGAACGATATTAGACAACCCGCCCTTTCTCTTTTTTTTTTCACAAATAGTAAGTTTCGGATCCAATTCAGATATCAGAAGGATTACCATATATAACACAAAATTTCTCCACCGATTCCTTCTTGGCGAGCCTCTCGGTCTGTCATTATACCTCGAGAAGTAGAAAGAATTACAATCCCCATCCCACCTAAAATTCTAGGAATTCGTTGATAGTTAGAATAGATTCGTAAACCCGGTCGACTGATCCGTTTTAAATTTAAAAGATTTCTATAGGGTCTTCTCCTATTCCTTCTATGTCGCAGGGTTAAAACCAAAAAATATTTGTTGCTTTCCCGATGTTTCCTCACGTTTTCGATAAAACCTTCTCGTAAAAGTATTTTAACAATGTTGTCGGTAATAGTAGTAGATGCTACTCGAACCACTCTTTTTCTATCCATGTCAGCATTTCGTATAGAGGTTATTACGTCAGCAATAGTGTCCCTACCCATGATGAACTAAAATTATTTGTGCCTCCGAATTTTGATATAATCAACATGTTTTTCTTTTTTTTTTTTTTTTACTTATTTATTTATGAATATGAATTATTAAAGGTATATGCGTGATACACAATCTACTAATGAATCTTAATCTATTTCTTTCAAATACCCTACTATAACCATATCACGGTTTCGTCTTATAATACCTCGGGAGCTAATGAAACTATTTTAGTAAAATTTAACTGTCTCAATTCCCGGGCGATCGCACCAAAAACTCGAGTTCCTTTTGGATTTCCTTCTTGATCAATGACAACTGCAGCATTGTCATCATATCGTATTATCATACCGTTGTCACGTTTGAGTTCTTTACGGGTACGTACAATTACAGCTCTTACTACTTCTGATCTTTCTAGGGGCATATTTGGTACTGCTTCTTTGATCACAGCAACAATAACGTCACCAATATGAGCATATCGGCGATTGCTGGTTCCTATGATTTGAATACACATCAATTCTCGAGCCCCGCTGTTATCCGCTACATTCAAATGGGTCTGAGGTTGAATCATATCATTTTTTTTTATCTGTTCTTTCAATGCAAAGGGCGAAGAAAAAATAAAAAGAAATATTGTTTGTCCAAAAAAAGAAACCTTCGATTTTTTCATTCCCAAGACCTATTTCCTTTGGTTCTACATTCTTAATCCCGAAATAATGAATTGGGTTCGTATAGGCATTTTGGACGCCGCTATTGAAATAGCTTTTCTGGCTATATTTTCTGTTACTCCGCCCATTTCATAAAGTATTCGACCAGGTTTAACAACAGCTACCCAATATTCAGGGGATCCTTTCCCCGAACCCATACGTGTTTCTGTGGGTCTTACTGTAACTGGTTTGTCGGGAAAAATACGTACCCATATTTTTCCACCACGACGTGCATTTCGTGTCATTGCTCGTCGCCCGGCTTCTATTTGTCTAGATGTGAT